GTGATTCTTAGGTTAGAAGCTTCAGTAAGGGAATCCCGAAGCGCGGGCTCGAATCCCGCTCATGACAAAAGAGAGTGCTGAACTCTCTTAAGAAGAGAGTCTCTATTTATTCAATTAACACAAACTAGTTTAAAAAAAAGAAGGAATCTCTTTCTCTTCAAGTGAGTCAAGGATCTTAGCCAACGGTGACCGGCTCAATGAGCACTTTTGATGTCCAATTGAAAATCTTTAGGATTGATCTTCTTTCTTTTTCTTTCCGGACTGTAACTAGCCCAGCGGCGCCCTCCTAAGTCCTTTTGTGCTTTCGCAAATCCTATAGCCGCTTCCTCGTGATTGCACGATATAGCTCAAAGTTGATTCAAATGAAGGAAAATCACCACTCCGACGCGGAATTCTTCTAAAGTGTTAACTTTGTCAACAAAGAAAGGAACTCGAGGCCGCGAAAGACTTATTGTTCAATGGAATGAAAAGCCAATCCATATAGGTGTGATTTCTACTCATTGACTTTCCCTTCTAACAGGACAGAGAAAGATGATCAAAGTGCGTTTCATATAGATGGAATTTCTACTCATTGACCTCGTATGGGCAAAAAAAAGGTTGGTGAAACACCAGTTCTGGAAGAAAGAGTCAAGCAGGGAGTGACTGAGGAGGAGGTCGCAGAGTTTCTCAAAATCATCCGCAAGAGTGAGTATACAGTAGTGGAACAGCTCCATCGCATGCCTGCACAGATATCTATACTGGGATTACTGATAGCATCAGAAGTACACCGCTCAGCACTGCTCAAGATACTGAATGAAACGCATATGCCTACAGACATATCTATGGAGAAATTTCTACACCTGGTAGGAAGGCGTCTAATACTATTACCTTCACCGATGACGAACTTCCACCGGAGGGTACAGGTCACAATAAGGCATTACATATGCAGGTAATGATAAAGGACATGGTAGTAGCGCGAGTACTGGTTGATAATGGTTCGGCCCAACATGTATGCCCGCGGATCACTATTCAGAAGCTAGGGATAGATAAGTAGAATATCCGCCCCAGCAACATGACAATCCGTGCTTTTGACGGTTCAAAAAGAGAAGTTCTGGGCGACCTTGATCTTCCAGCAGAGATCGGGCCTGGTACCTTTGAAGTTACATTCCAAGTGCTGGACACATCCCTTCAGTCTATAATTTCCTGCTAGGGCGACCGTGGGTTCATTCTGCAGGTGCAGTCCCTTCGAGTCTCCATCAGAAGATCAAGTATGTTGTTAAAGATTTTCTGGTTACAGTGAACGCAGAGGAAGGTCTGACAGTCCTCCGATCTCCGGCAATTCCTTAGATAGATGTCGAGAACAGTATAGCACCTAATGCGTTCCAGGCATTTGAGATAGTCCAAGCTAACTACGTGGCAGAAGGTTCATAGACGTGAGCCGAAGATGTCTGCAAATAGTGTGATGGTTGCTAGAATCATGCTAGACAATGGGTACAAGCTTGAATCAGGGCTGGGCCGAAATTTGCAAGGCAGATTGGATCCTATTGAAGTGAAAGACAAGAAAGATACCTATGGGCTGGGGTATACGCCCACCAGGGAAGACAGAAGGAAGTTCTTCGCACAGAAGAGAAGAAGAATGCTAAACTCTCAAGGCAAGGCTGGAAGGAAGAATCCCTTACAGTACAGGTCTCTCGAGCCTCCTATTTCCGAGTCATTTACAAAGACAACCGATGTTGTTGGTCCTTTCTCCTATTCTTTCTTTGTCACTTCTTGGAAATCACGAAGAGGATTTTCGGACTGGACTGAGCGGGAGGGGACTCATTTTGGATTCTATATAGGGGGAGGTGAAGCCGTCAGAGGCGGAAGCGGCAAATCGCTTCTACCGAGTTCCCCAACAGCAGCAACGCTTAGTAGCAACACTCTTTCTACTGGCGTGGCGCTGCTGGATGCTTCTGATCAATAGGACTAGGAGGAAAAAAAAAGCAACTGATGAGCATCTATTTGAGTCGATCATTTCCAAGATCTAATTCCAGTTTTTTCTTATATAGTGGAAACGCCTTACAATCTGAAGTTTTACGCTTAAGGGAAGACATTTTCTTGGTGGATGCAGGACCTGGGACCCCCAGAATTTGTATGCAAGATGAGCCTACAGGAGTGCCAATCAACCGAGCCACCAGGTTTGAGAATAAGGTGGGATCCCTGGATCTAGTGGCCGGTGAATCACTGATCAAAGAGCAGATTTTGGAGAGATTCTTCATCGATCTAGTGGCCGGTGAATCTTCCGGAGTGAAGGAATTCGTTTATTCCAATAGTTAAGGAGTTCGTCGGAGTTAGCGGGATTAGAGGTTGGAGAAAAGCCCTATAAAGACAGGAGGAACTAGAGAGAAAAGGAAACTGCCGGAAGGCGGATCGATCAGAAAGTCCTCAACCAAAATGAAAAGCGAGACCAGGATTGGGAAGAACTGGGAACGCTTCCACAGTTAAGATTCTTCGAAGCGACAGCGGGCCGTAATTTGACATCCCCGCGGGCTATAATGTATCATATGCTCGGAAAGCACGGACGAGCCGGAAGAGCGGCAAGAAAAGAAAAGAATTCGGCGTGCAGCTGTTGGAGGGCGGGGTGAGCACTGAGTTACTTATGTAATCGTATGGAAATATAGAAAGTGAAGAGGCAAAAACCTAGCTAAGGAAAGTCTTAAAAGGGGAAAGGCTGTTGGAGCGAATTGGATGATCGGGCCGAGGGCTGCCCCCGCCAAGTTCTTTAGCTTTTGCGTCCTGCCTCCAAACAAGATAGGAAAATGGAAGTCTAGAGACGTTTGTGCTTCCTGCGCTTCCGTGAAGACGAGAGTGAGGTACCTAGGGGCCGACAAAAGGGATAAACTAACTCAAAGTGAATTGTCTAAGTGCTCTCCCCTCTTGGCTTTGTCTCATTGTCTATCTCGTAATCATTCGATTCCTTTCCGGAGTTGTGAAATTCTCGATTTATGTTATATAGCTACAAGGGAGAGGGAATCTGCCGAACAGTTCGACTGGCAGTGCCCTAACAACTACCTGACCTCCCGAAAAATGATTATTTTCGTATACTTCATTTTGTTTCTCTTTCTTTCGGTAGTCGTTAGGGCAGTCTTCTTTCTTAGGCAACTTAGCACCGCCGATGTACGTACAAGCGAAAGACCTTAGCCTTTGGGGCAGAGCATGCCCGAGGGGGCTACCCAATCAAGGAAAGCTGCGGTAGACTACTAAACGAAGGAGCGGGATGGCAAGAAGGTAGGGTAGGTACGATCGGATCAATTCAATATGGGAACGAATCTACAGGGCTATCTTGATGGCTCTATGACTCTACTCTAGTGGCTAGAGAAAAGCCCGGTTCTCTTTGTCTTCGAGCCTTGGCATCGGTAAAGGAGAGGAAGGGCAGTCCTCTATCTTGTACTCTTTGGTTTGCGGTGCCAACTTCACCTGTGTGAAAAGTTTGACGCACGACGGGACGTAAATAGTCGACTGGAGAAGCTGCTCCAGTAGCAAGCGGAGCATCCACACTTCGTTAAGCCACTTCGGTAAGCTAGTTGCCATCTCTTTGCTTTTCAGTCTTTCTAATGGGAAGCCTGTGATGAAACTGCCATTGCGTCCTGTCCTGAGCAAGAGCGCTCGATCAGTGAGCTATTACGCACTCTTTCAAGGGTGGCTGCTTCTAGGCACACCTCCTGGCTGTCTCTGCACCCCCACCTCCTTTATCACTGAGCGGTCATTTAGGGGCCTTAGCTGGTGATCCGGGCTGTTTCCCTCTCGACGATGGGGTGGGAGGTATACCAATCCGATGGCTGTGTCAGCTAAACTCCTTCGCCTCATAAACTTGGTAAAGCCCCTTCTTTCTCTCCTTTCACTCCGGTAAACTCGTTCTATCACCTCCTTACATCAGAATCCGAGCTTCTCTCATTCACACCCGGTAAGGTAAAGTGCTTTCGCTACTTCCCCTCGTAAACGGGATAGATTCCAATTCGAAGTTCTTTCCTGGAAGTTTCAACCAACCTTCTTGACTATGACACTAGGGTCTCGTCAAGCTTATTCATTCCTGCAATATGATTCTGAAGCTAACGAAAGAAAGCTTGAAAGTGCGTCGAGCAAGCTTTATGAAAGAAAGGTAGGAGCAAGCACTCTGTCAAGATCTCGACCTGGTAGAGGAAAACCGGAGAAAGTAGTCCACCCAGTGGCCTTGACGGAACGGAATGAAACAACAGAAGAGAAGCTGCTTTCCTCATCGGCGGAAAGAACTAACCCGAGTATTGAGGGGAGGAATGAGATCATGACCCGACTCCAATCGATCGAATTTCAGAGATCACGTCATCGACGGAAGAGGCATGCACGAGGAGAAAGAGATCCACTGAAGGCGGGGGACCAGGTGCCTTCTTTATCTCGGGTACCGACTCAAGAGCAATTGAAGCATGGGTGGATTCAAGCAATACTCCTCCATCTGGCTAATAAGATCCCCCTCCTCAGAGGTCCAATTCTGCCTGACCACATCTGCAAACCCAGGATGCGTAAACCAAGCCGCTTCCATGCGGAACGGGCGACTGGCTCGCGAGGGAACTTGACTATCCAAGGAGATTAGTAAAGGGCAATGGTCAGAGTGTGTACGGGGTAAATGCCTCACCCAAGCTTCTGGAAACAACTCTGTCCATTGGGCATTACAAAGTGCCCTGTCCAACCTTTCCCTGATAGTCCATCCCCTCTTTCTAGAATTTATCCAAGTGTACCCAGGCCCTGTGAATCCAAAATCAAACAGGTTGCAAGCATTCAAACAGTTAACAAAATTTTAGCACCTTCTCTGAACCACGGGTGCTCCCCCCCTCTTCTCATCACTGGCCGCCACTTGATTGAGATCCCCAGCAACCAACCATGGCATTTGGAGAGCTCTGGACAGACCTTGCAATGCAAGTACTCCCACAATTCCTCTCTAGAAGCTGGATTAGGATTAGCGTAAATGGCAGTAAAGAGACAATCAATTTCACTTTCCCGCCTAATAATAACGTTTAACGCCTGCGATGAGTGAGGAAGAACTTCCACGTCCACCAAGTCTTCCCTACAGAACAACCATATACCACCAGAGGCAATTACACAAGAAGAGGTCTGAGAGGGGGACGAGGTCCGGACGCAGTCGATCATTGATTTGCGGAAGATGGACCTACCATCTCTCGTTAAATTGATATCATAGTCGACCAATGAGATGATGGGCCATGACAAGGAGAGGGTGGATTACATGAGGGAGTTGCAGATCCAGCCAGAATTTGTAGCTCAAGGAGCAAGAAGCTGAGAAAATAGAACAGGATAAAGGATGCACTGAGCCTGACATGCTACCACCTAGGAAGTCGGACTAGAAGGAGGCCTAGGACGGAGTTTGCTTAGTGCTCAAAACCTTCTTTTATGGATTTTGAAAAGGTAATCCAATCCGTTGCTTGTTGCTTTCGACACTTTTCTCTTCATCTTCCTTGTCTGGAAGCCCAGCAAACCCAACCTATACAAAGCGCTCTTTTCAGCCCATACTCTTATCTTAACAAGGGAAAGTTGCCGAGGAAAGCTCAATGGTTTTCCTTCTTGCTCCGTGTTTATTCTCTGGTTGTTTTGGGAGTTTGAGCTTGAGCCAAATCATATCATACTTTCAGACCCCCTTTATTTATATTGTGAAATTGGGTCGAGCCGGAGCTGATTCCTTGCTTGCATCCCTTTCGTTTTCTTTGTAGGGTCAAGGCGACTTGCTATTGTTACACTATGAACTATCGAGGTGGAAGAAGTCTGCCGAGACTACTCTTATTGCCTGGCCTCCTGCTGAAAGGGTACAGAACAGGGCCGGGTAGGCCAAATGATAGAAAACCTATACTGCGACGATCCACACTGTCACAGCCCTACTCATTCTTTTTCTTTCTAACTACGAATTCCATTTTCCTTTTCAGTCTCGCCTCCTCGGATTTCCTTATCGATTAGTAGGGCGAGTTGTCTTTCACCTCCTTCGTTCCTTGCCTAGTCAGCAAGCTTTGAACCCCCTTTCTTTCATTCAGCGACTGGGTACGCACTTCGCCATGAAAGATCTTGGTGATCTTCATTTCTTCTTGGAAATCGAAGCCAAACTCGACTGCTCTAGTCTTGACTCAGACTAAATACACCTTGGATGTGCTTGATCGCACTCATATGCAAAACTCCAAGCCATGTCCCACACCCCTTGCGTCTGGCTCAAAGCTCTCTGCATACGATGGTGCTCCTCTCTCTGATGCAACAGAATATTGTAGCATTGTTGGCGCCCTTCAGTACCTCACTCTCACCAAACCTGACATCTGCTATGCCGTCAATCAAGTTTGTCAGTTCATGCACGCTCTCACCACCGTACATCTCCAGGCTGTAAAACGCATCTTACGTGAAGGGTTCTCTTGGCCTTGGCCTAACCATCACTCCGGGACCGTTAACCACCTTCTTTTCATTCTCCGATGCCGACTGGGCTGGCTGTCCCGATAGCAGACGGTCCACTATTGGCTTCTGCGTATTTCTCGGAAAAAACCTACTGACTTGGGTTTCCAAAAAGCAACCGACTCTTTCCAGGTCTAGTGCCGAAGCAGAATACAAGGCACTCGCCCTTACTACCTCTGAACTGTTATGGCTTTCTTACTTGCTACGCGATCTAGCGGTGCCATTTCGCTATCAATTTCTCCTGCACTGTGATAATGCTAGCACTACACACTTGGCGGCCAATCCTGTGTTCCATGCCTGCTCTTCTCTTGAGCGCTTAATCGGTTAGACGAATGACTGTCTGTTAATGAAATAGGAGATTCCCTTCTCTTTATCGTTATCGTCGGCTAAAACACCAGAAACGGCGACTACCCGAGCTAATGATAGAGGCAAGAACACTTTCCGGCCAGGCCTTACTATAACCAACCTCACAGATCCAACTCAATCTTTTACACCGATGTATCGTACTCTCTCGAACAGGTCATCATAAGAAAAGACTGCTAAATCTTTTAGAAGTGAGAGAAGGAGGAAAGGCGCGCTACAACTAACATAACAGCCAGTTGAAAAACGTTAGCTAGCTAGGCTAGCGCGAAATGGCTTTCTCTGATAGGGGCTCGCTTCTTCAAGTTCCGCCCAACCTATACAAGGTGCTGCTCGCTTTCTCTCCGCCACTAGTAACTTATGTAGTGGTCGGCATTCCTACGTGCTCCTCCTTGCCCCCTACTTAAGAATCCAAAGGTAACCTTTGGATGTTGTCGTGACGCTTTGGTTACGAAGGTTACCGGGGTCTAGGTTTATGGATGGATTCAGTCAGCGAAAGTCCCTCCAACTCAATCAATATCAACAACATGTCGTGACCAGTTAGGCTTGGTTGATTTTGTCAGAAAAGAAAGTAGGTTTCGGGGGTTCATTGATTAGTACACCTCCGGTGCTGGTAAGGTCGGGACCGTGGTCGTCCGTCTCCGGTTTGCCGGCCGATAAGATCTCTGAGATTGACCAGCCAGCTGGGTTGGTTTGGCTATTCTTTTC